TTGATTTAACTTAAGGTTAATCTAGGCCATAGGCAGACCTACGTCAAGATAAAACCCCCTTGAAACACTCTGGTAGTGTTCCTGAATCTGAATCCAAATAATGACTCAGAGCACATGGAGCCATCTCTTTTTGCGGTCAAAAAATATGGCAGACTGGCGGATTTTTATATCCGTTAATGAAAGAGCCCAATGCACAAAAATGCATGTTGGGTCTTTAAAACAGCTCAGATCACTTTGATTAGAATCAGTTTGGTCTGTTTTACCGAGAAAGTCTACGGTTCGAGTCCGTATAGCCCTAGAACCCTATCCATTCCAAAATCCGAGTGAATTTTGGAAGTTACAATTCTAACACGAGTCCGTTTAAAAACGCCAATCGAACCTAACCCCAATCGAATCTAATAATCCTTCGTATGGGTAGAGGAATGACCGGCCATATTTCTGCCCAAGCTAAAGTTTGAAAAACGACTCTCTTTGGTACGTTTCATTGGAAAGATTGTCAACAATACAAAATAGGAATTTCTTCGTATACCTTTACCTAAACCTAGCAAAGGTAGTCTTCTCTTCCCGTATTCAATAAATCGAAATTCCTACCCATAATTCTACTTTATTCTACTTTACTGGTTAAATAAGTAACAACCTCACAGGACAGAACAATGGGTTGCCCGGGATTCGAACCCGGAACTAGTCGGATGGAGTCGATAATGTTACCGGTTAAATAAGTAACAACCTCTCCCCAAGCCGTGCTTGCATTTTTCATTGCACACGGCTTTCCCTCTGTATACATCTAAAATTAAGTTCCGCCATTAGACAAAAAGTGGAATACTTAGACCCTTCTTACCAAGTAAATTTCAGAATAGAAATAAGGAAAATTTTGTTAGTTCTTCATTATTGCTATTTATTAGATTCAATTCGAATCAAAATTGCCATTTACGCCCTTTCATAACGAATCAGTCATGATTGGCCAAATCATTGATACAAATAATATCCAAATACCAAACCCTTTTTTGATGGAACCTCCGCGAAATAAAAGAAGCTCTTGGAAAGGTCAAGGAAAGAACTTGTTCTTCCGCCGTAAAGAATTCTTCGAATAATTCCGATCCGAATCTTTTCAAAAAAGCCCGTACAGTACTTTTATGTTTACGAGCTAAAGTTCTAGCACAAGAAAGTTGAAGTATATACTTTATTCGCGACAAAGTTTTTTTGGGGGAAGACCCGCTATAATAATGAGAAAGATTTCTGGATATACGCCCGAATCGGTCAATAATCTCAGAATCTGATAAATCGATCCAAATGGCCTTACTAATAGGATGCCCTAATATATTACAAAATTTGGCTTTAGCCAAGGATGAAATCAGGGGAATCATTGGAAGAATAGTATCAAACTTCTTAATAGCATGATCGATTACAAATGAAGTTTCTAACATTTGATTACGTATCGTTGAAGTCTTTCGCCGCACACTTGAAAAATAACCGAGAAAGTCAAGGGAATGGTTTGCTAATCGGGTTATATGGATTCTTCGTGGTTGAGACCAAAGGTCGAAATAAGATTGCCAGAAATTGACAAAGTAATATTTCCATTTATGCATCAAAAGAGACGTACCTTTTGAAGCGAGAATTGTTTTTCCTTGATACCTAACATAATGCATGAAAGAGTCCTTGAACACCCATAGATTGGCTTCAAAAGCCCCGGCCAATTCTATAAGATGCTCTATTTTTCCATAGAAATAGATTCGTTCAAGAAGCGCTCTAAAAGATGTTGATCGTAAATGAAAAGATTGGTTACGAAGAAAGACAAAGACGGATTCGTATTCATATACACGAAAATTATATAGGAAGAAGAAGAATCTTTGATTTCTTTCTGAAAAAGAAGGACTGACTTTCTGTGAAGTAAGAAGACTATTCCAATTATGAAACTCGTGGAGAAAGACTCTTAATAAATGCAAAGACGAAGCATCTTTTAGCCAGTAGCGAAGAGCTTGCACTACGATTTCGAGATGGATTGGGTAAGGTAGTAGGATATCGAACACATAATTTAAATGTGAAATTTTGTCCTCTAAAAAAGAAAAAAGGGAATGAATTGATCGTAAATTAGCGAATTTGACTACCTCTTTCCCTTTCTTTTGGCGCTTTTCTAGGGAAGATAGGAATCGGAGTGAAAATGGAATTTCCATAATGACCGAAAATACCTCGGATATCATTTGAAAATCAAAATTCTTATTGCGCCCCCAAAGTGGATTTTTTTTAGAATCATTCAGAGAAAGAATCCAAAAATTTGGGTCATACATTCGAGTAATTAAACGTTTCACAATGAGTAAGCTGAATTTATTGTCATAACCTGCATTTTTCAACAAAATGCATCTTGGTAAACCATGATCATGAGCAAGTGCATAAATATACTCTTGAAAGATAAGTGGATATAAGAAGTCGTGTTGTTGAAATCTATCGAGCTCTAAAGAGCTTTGAAATTCCTCCATTTTGAATGCTATTTGAACCAAAGGTAGAGGATTTTGGGAGTTATCAAATGATACAGAGTGCGATACAGTCAAAACAAGGTATTTTTCGAGTAAGATTAAGGAAGCGATACCTCGGATACAGGTAAACTTATCAACGGATTCTCGATCCTCTCTTTTTCCATTTTCTTGAAGTCGTTTATATTCGTTCTAGGATAACAAGATGTTTAGAAATCCTTTATTTTTTCAACCCAATCGCTCTTTTGATTTTGGAAATTTTGTTATCAATCTACTCTTTCTTATACGCACACAGCTCCATTTTGGAATGGAGAATGCTAATATTTAGGATTCATGAAAAAATAAAGAATCCGCTTCTCGGATAAGCCCTTACCCGTATTCAGGCACTAATATATTTTTAACGTCTAATTAGATCGGGTAATCATTCAAATTAAGAATAGGAGCTCGTTGCTTTTTCGTTCCTTATAATTTCATTAAATTAATTGAAGCCAGAGGGCTCTATCCATTTATTCATTCGACCCAACTTGAAATTGAATCCATTCGACTCCCTTCCAATAAGTTAAACAAAGTTTTGTCCCGATCGGGAAAGAAGAAAAGATTCTCAGAACTCTTGGTTGCTACGACATGCTATTTTTTCCATTCATTCCCTTTTAGGATCAGTCGTGGTCTTCCAAACTTTACCGATGGTATGGATGAATTCATCGCTTCATCTAAATGTGTAAAAGATCCGAGTCGCACTTAAAAGCCGAGTACTCTACCGTTGAGTTAGCAACCCGAATAGAAGAAAAAGTATGTAGATATAATCAGAATGAAAAAAATGATTCGACGAGCGAATCAAAGCATAAAAACCCATTTTCGAATCGATTAAGAACAGAAAACGTAATAACTCATATGAAAATACAAGACATTTTCCGATAAAAGAAAAACCAGAAATAATGATAAATCCTTCCTTAATGTCATTGTTATTAATGTTTTCAAGCAAAAATGCGTCTATCAAAGCGCATCCAACGAACTCCTTATTTTGACTAAAGTCAGGCAAAAACCAAACCAATGGGACGGAAATAAAGAGATCCCGTTATAAAAAAAGAGATCCCTTTATCACGCTGCATTATATTTCGTCAATGCATTGTTGTCAATATAAAGGTTAAGAAAAGGATATAATGAAAAAAGATAAAAAATTCGGTTGAAAAATATTCAAAAAAATAAGGACTTGAGTTAGATTGGCACTCCATAGATACAAAAAAGTTTAGCTAGGGGAAGAAAAAATAAGAAGTCGAAAAAAATCTCGAATTTAGTCAATCAATAAATAAACAAAATAGATAAAAGTTCTAGAAAGGGGGAGCATATACCCCCCCTATTTCCTTAAATTAATTCAATTTTATTTGATTGGGGCAAAGTTCGTTAAAAACCTCCGACTGCTTTAAAATGTCCCGAACAGTTTCTGTAGGCTGAGCACCCCTTTCAAGAAAATATAGAATAGCAGGAACGTTTAAATACGTTTGATTCTTTATCGGATCATAAAAACCCACTTTCCGAAGATCTCTTCCTTCTCTTCGGGAGCGAACATCAATTGCAACGATTCGATAAGTCGCACGTTGCTTTCTACCACAGCGTTTTAAACGAAGTTTAACCATAACATTCCTCTAATTTGGAACCCCTTATGGAACTGATTCAATTATGGAATCATGACTAGTCATTGGTTCAGTCGGTACATAGACATAATAATGTCTGTTTTTCCGAATAAATCTTCGACTGGAAGATTTTTTCTATGAACCATAGGATTGATTCGTTTAGAGAATCATTTTCTCAATCCTCGGGACTTAGCCTTTGCAACCACAGTAACGCTCCGTGCCAAAATCCAAGATTCCAAGCATTGAGCTTGGTTTTTGGTTTTTGTGCGGCCTCCTTTAGGAGGGATTTTATGGTCCCTTGGAAGGCCTCCAGCGCCTTACGCTTTTTTGAGAGGCGCTGGATCTTTTCATTGATCCACCTTTCGCCTGCCCCACTTCCCGATTGGAAGGCTTCCAAAAAAATCTTACAAGTCTCGCAATGACCCTTATTGTACGAGTGCTTGTACCCATGGCATTTTTTGCCGTGGGGGCACGTGAGCGCCGGTTCGTGCTTTTTCCGAGCAGAAAGAAATTGTCGCCCAGTTTCGTCTGTTTGTGGAAAAAGACTTTCCTCTTCCAACTCGGGAAACCTCTTCCCATTTATCCCGTCCCCGTTTTGAGTCTTTTTCTTTTTAGGGTTATAGTCCGTACTATAATAATTATTAGAGTTCGGACAATTTGCCGAAAGATAGGTACTACAGTAGTAACAGTAACAGGGGCACTTAGGCCCCACGTCGTTCGTATCAGATGAATTCATAGTCCTCCTTATTAGGATAATTAAAAATAAAGAATGAATAGAAAATATCCATTATCTCAATGAAAAATTGTACGCAAATTGCGGAACGAATTACAACGTCGAACAGGCCTTTGATTTGATGATTTGAAATAATTATTTAGGCCTGTGGGACGAAAGGGATCGAACCTTCGATTACCGGGACCAAAACCCGTCGCCTTACCACTCGGCTACGCCCCATTGTCACGTCGATTTTTTGATTCCTTTTATGATTCTTATTATATAAAAAAGAAACATTTTTTACAACTACCCGTATCACGTGGATTTTTTTTATTTTGATTATATTATTACAATAAATCTTTGTAAAGGCCCGCCCAAATCTCTAGCGACAATTTTACGCTAAGAGATTATAGAGAAGGGATAATGGAATTATATAGATTCTAGGTTTGTGCTAGGAATTTGACCCGTGTAGATATAGAATTCGACTGAATTTATTGATCATTAGATAGAATGTAATTAAAATAGTAGATGAAAATATGATTTCTTCTATTCGCCTTTGAGAATTGGAGGATTTTTGATTGGGCCGGTTCAAAGAAAAAGAAGGATTTTTTTGTCTACCTTACTTTCTTCCATTTTCCTTATCTCAAGAACTCAATCAAATTGCAATTATCGTCAAGAACAAAATGTCTACTATGCTTAATCTCTTAAGTTTGATCTGTATCTGTTTTAATTCTGCCCTTTATCCAACTAGTCTTTTCTTTGCCAAATTGCCCGAGGCCTATGCTTTTTTAAATCCAATCGTAGATATTATGCCAGTCATACCCCTCTTCTTTTTTCTTTTAGCCTTTGTTTGGCAAGCTGCTGTAAGTTTTCGATAAGATACTTAATACTATCCTAGACTATCCTAGAAAATGCATGATTTCTTCGAGAAAAATTTCTAACGATTGATAAGATCAAATAAGTCTTTCCCGCAGCAATCTTTGAGGCAAACGTTGAAATTCTTTGATCGCCGCGAGAAATCAAACCCGGCTCGCCACATTTCCCCATTCTGACCCTTTTTCCAGTGCAAGGCCTTAATTTCTATGTGATTTTATACAGAATTGGGGTCCCACGCCCATATCTCATTATGGGCATGAAGTCATCTTGGGGAATCAAAGACTCTTATTTGACCTGATAGACTTATTTTCGAGTTCGAGAAAGCACTTCATTTCTTGGTGTCAAAATATAATATGGGGTAGAAAAATGGACGATCTATTATCTTTTCTCGTTTTTTTCAAAAAGGCTCTTGGAGATTGTGTAATGCTTACGCTCAAACTTTTCGTTTACACAGTAGTAATATTCTTTGTTTCTCTCTTCATCTTTGGATTCCTATCTAATGACCCAGGACGTAATCCTGGACGTGAAGAATAAAGGTTTTTTCGTTTTTCTATCTTTATTTTTTCATTTTCTTAAGATTTTTTATCTATTCCACACATTTAACTAGGAAAAAGGGGTTTGTGAAATTTGAAAGAAAAGAAAATATCAAGTCATCGACGAAAACGGAAAGAGAGGGATTCGAACCCTCGGTACGAATAACTCGTACAACGGATTAGCAATCCGCCGCTTTCGTCCACTCAGCCATCTCTCCCTATTGAATAAAGATAATTATAATTATTAATATGTTACATTCCACATGAAAAAAGGATTCAAAACCGTCTTTCTTTCTCCTTCTTTATTTTGATTCTCAAGATTAGGGAAAACTTTTCTTAGCTATTCCGTTTCGATAAAGTCAAAATTCAAAAGATCTAATATAAAGAAAACGAAAGATAAAGAACGAGGACTTCCTTGCTTTGATTTTCTTCGAAAGGCCCTTTTCTTTCCACGGCCCGGCCCGGTCACTACCCAACCGGGCCTTTTTTGATTCCATCAAATTCGAGTGAAATTTCTCTTATTTGACAACAAAAAGACTTACTAGCTTTTTTGACTATATTTCAAGCAAGACCCAAAAGAAAAAGGACTATTTCCATCCTTACTCGATAACTTTATCAAACTTAGTCTATCAAAAGTACCCTGTCCTATTCATTTTTCTTCCTTTTTTTAGTTACTTGACTGCTTTTCTCGAATAACAAAAATGAAACTTTAGACACTGCATTTTTTTGTTATGCTTTGAGCGCTTTTGGTAAGTCGTATCTAGCAACACTCTTCCCGCACACGAAAGGATAGGCTTTGTAAATAAGCCCTCTTCTCCAAATCTCATCAAATTGAAAACCTTGTGCAAAACGTTATCACTCTCATTTTCATGATTTTTTATGATCCTAGCTTGACAAAAGGCCCATTTGTATACAATAATATCATTGTAGCGGGTATAGTTTAGTGGTAAAAGTGTGATTCGTTCTATGAACCTCCTTACTTAATAGTTAAGGGGTCGTTCGGTTTAATTCATATTCCGAACCAAAAACTTTATTTCTTCAGGGAATTTAATCCTTTACCTCTGAATAATCCATTCGGGGAAAAAATAAATTCTCGTGATTTCTATCCAAAGTTAATTTAAAATTGAAAAATTGGATTCTGAACTTGCGAAACAAAATTGGGAAATTGGATCAACTTCCAATTGAAATGAATATTAAGTAAAGGGTCCATGGATGAAGATACAAAAGGATATTTCTAATCGTAACTAAATCTTCAACTTTTTGTGATTTGTCGAGAAAAA